AAGATCCGACATTTTCCGGAATTCCTATACAACATTTCTATTTGTTACGCAATTTTTCTCTTATGCGAGCCCGCTTAGCTCAGAGGTTAGAGCATCGCATTTGTAATGCGATGGTCATCGGTTCGACTCCGATAGCCGGCTTTTCTCTATCTATTTTTCCGAGATTGATAATCTCTCCTTTTCTTCAAATAAAATGCTGGATCGGCGATCTATTATGTCGTGGTAACTTGCAACTATTAATAAAAATGGATTAGAGCAATTAGATCTCTACAGAACAAATCATCAAACGGAGCCTCAACTTCCTATATATATATATATACAAAAAATCTAGATGTTGATACAATTCATTTTTTTTTGTAGTACTTCATCAGTCGATTTTGCTTTGTTTATCCTTTAGTTCAGTTTAAATTTATTGTGTAAAATGAAATTTCAATAAAATAAAAAAAAAGGAGTCTTTATGTCTCGTTACCGAGGACCTCGTTTTAAAAAAATACGCCGTCTGGGAGCTTTACCAGGACTAACTAGTAAAAGACCTAGATCCGGAAGTGATCTTAAAAACCAATTGCGTTCTGGGAAAAAATCGCAATATCGTATTCGTTTAGAAGAAAAACAGAAATTGCGTTTTCATTATGGTCTGACAGAGCGACAATTACTTAGATATGTACATATCGCTGGAAAAGCCAAAGGGTCAACGGGTCAGGTTTTACTACAACTACTTGAAATGCGTTTGGATAACATCCTCTTTCGATTGGGTATGGCTTCGACCATCCCCGGAGCCAGGCAATTAGTTAACCATAGACATATTCTAGTTAATGGTCGTATAGTGGATATACCAAGTTATCGTTGCAAACCCCGAGATATTATTACTGCGAAGGATAACCAAAGATCAAAAGGTCTGATTCAAAATTATATTGCTTCATCCGCCCATGAGGAATTGCCAAAACATTTGACTATTGACTCATTCCAATATAAAGGATTAGTAAATCAAATAATAGATAGTAAATGGATCGGTTTGCAAATAAATGAGTTGTTAGTCGTAGAATATTATTCTCGTCAGACTTGAACCTAACAAAATTAAGAAAGAAATGTTCATAGAATTTTGTCCCCTTTTCGCCGAACTAAATAGATCTAAGGGCCTTAATCCATCCACATTTTTTCACCTATCACAAATGGATCAACAGTAGGATTTTTTTTCTTTTTTGCTCTTTCCTATTTTATAACCACAATAATTAGGAATAGAGAATTTCTATCAAATAAGGGTCCTATTGCTGGAATAATGGTTTCAATTGTTATTTGATTTGATACATTGTGGTCGATAACGTTGGTGAATTAACAGAAACGGAAAGAGAGGGATTCGAACCCTCGGTAAACAAAAGCCTACATAGCAGTTCCAATGCTACGCCTTGAACCACTCGGCCATCTCTCCTACATAATCTTATTATTGACCAGAAACTGAGTGAATAGCGAGTTATTCATATTACTGCAGTACAGGTACGACCGATCACTAGTTCCATAGGAAGAATTCCTTTCCCATTTAATATTTCTCAACAAAAACTTCTCTCATTCATCAGCTACCCCACAGATCTATTCCAAATTTATGAATCGTCCCATGGATTTTGATATTTCGATTGTATGGCGTGGTGTATACACGTTATGCAAACAGAAGGTATGGTTACTCTACTCTATTTTTTCATGGAATGATTATTCCATTCTTTTTTCTCTTTGGATCATAACCAAATCAAAACTTCTCGAGTTATCAGAATCTGTAATAAAAAAAGTCCTTGGTTATTTAACTTAGATGAAATAGTAATAGTTCCGCTCATTGGTATACTACAAAAATGGGAATGAAATCAATCTGATTCCAATATCTCATATCTTTCCCAAACAAAAGGGGACAATTTAAGCGGAAAGCCCGTATCTATTTAATATCTATTTATTAGAATAAAATTAGTCTGTTTTTATGTTATTTCGTACTGTATAATTCCTTTGCTTTGTTTGTGGGATCATTTTCCCCGAGGGGTAATGAAAAGAATTCTAGAATGGATTGCTAATTATGCCTAGATCTCATATAAATGGAAATTTTATTGATAAGACCTCTTCAATTGTAGCCAATATCTTATTACGAATAATTCCGACAACTTCAGGAGAAAAAAGGGCATTTACCTATTACAGAGATGGTGCGATTTGATTCTTTTTTCTTGTTTTTTTTAGCCCTCACCTCAGTCTTACGAGAAAGAGACGCGGTTCGGTATAGAAAGAACGAAATTCTTGAAATAAACCTACGCTCGGTGAAGGTGAAGTTTGGAGATAGAACAATTCCTTCTATCGTGTATCCTCGATTGATGCAGCCTCAGATGTTTCAATTGTTGATTTGAGTATTGAGCGAAAGGTTACACCTATGGGTTCTGTATTGCGGGTCAATCCTACACTACATTAGTACCAATAGACGGCATAAGGGAAAAAGCACTACACCTAGGAATCAACAACACAAAAACTTTGT